AGTAAGATGCCTGAATCAAAAGGATTATTTTGATAGAATAAATCATGTAGAAATAACTACTCTTACTAGAAAGGTAAGCTAATTAAGCTACTAGGTTCATACCCTACTTATGGAAGTCCAACCTTCCCCTCTCTAATTAAATCAAATATTTACCCAATCGTATTAATACTAACTAGTACCATAATAGCTGCTTCAGCAAGAAACTGAATTGCAATTTGAGTGGGAATAGAAATCAACCTCCTAGCATTCATCCCTTTAATCAAGAATAAGTCTATAGAGACCAGAAGAAGTATAATAAATTACTTTCTAGCTCAAAGATTAGGATCAATAATTCTATTGTTCACAGTATTAATTAATTCATTAATTATATTGCCCCCCAACATAATTAATGAAATAATTAATATTGCAATAATCACCAGAATTTTAATCAAGTTGGGATGCCCCCCATTCCATTTTTGATTACCAAAAACTATAAATTCTATAAATTGAGACAGTTGTATATGATTAATAACTTGACAAAAACTAGCACCAATAACAGCAATATTCCAACTTACTGAAAAATCATCCATCACAACAACAGTAGCACTACTGGCCACCACCTGAGGGTCACTAGGAGGAATTAACCAAACCTCCTTACGCATAATAATAGGCTACTCAAGAATAACTCACATAGGTTGGATAATTACGCTATCAACAATCAGAAGAAACTGATTAATATACCTAATTATCTATTCTAGTACAGTACTAGTATTATGCTTCCAATTTAAAAAAATAAATGCATTATACATTAATCAATTAACCACGGTCAATAAGCCAAACAAAACCATTATATTAATTAATATAATAAGAATGGGAGGACTGCCTCCATTCCTAGGATTCTTACCCAAATGAATAACTATCCAATCATGCATTCAGAGAAATGAAATTATACAAATTCTCATTATATCACTACTATCTTTAATAACTTTATTCTTTTATTTAAAAATAGTAATAGCCCCTATACTATCAAGATCCATTATTCAAAAACAAATAAAAAATCGATCAAGATTCACAATAATATTCATTGTAAACTTAACATTACCGTTAATAATTATTTTAATTTAAAGCTTTAAGTTAAAATAAACTATTAACCTTCAAAGTTAAAAATATACCTAGAATATAAGCTTTAGTGAATTAATCACTACTTAAGACTTGCAATCTAAAATCATATATTGACTATAAAGCTAACAAGGGGTTATCAACCATACATAAATTTACAATTTACGACCTAAAATTTCAGACACCTTATTGAATAAATGACTTTTCTCAACAAACCACAAAGACATTGGAACTTTATATTTCATATTCGGTATATGATCAGGAATAGTAGGAACCTCTATAAGATGAATTATCCGAATTGAATTAAACCAACCAGGATCATTCATCGGAGATGACCAAATTTACAACGTGATCGTAACTGCCCACGCATTCGTAATAATCTTCTTCATAGTAATACCTATTATAATTGGAGGATTCGGGAACTGATTAGTCCCACTTATAATTGGTGCTCCTGATATAGCATTCCCACGTCTTAATAATATAAGATTCTGATTACTGCCTCCCTCCCTCACCTTACTATTAGGAAGCAGTATGGTAGGGACTGGCACAGGCACAGGTTGAACTGTGTACCCGCCTCTCTCCAGAAACATTTCCCACAGAGGGGCATCTGTAGACATAAGAATTTTTTCCCTTCACCTAGCAGGTGTATCCTCAATCCTAGGAGCTATCAACTTCATTTCAACAGTAATGAACATACGACCAGAAGGAATAAATATGAGACGAACACCACTATTCGTATGATCAGTAGGAATCACAGCACTGCTCCTCCTTCTATCACTGCCAGTTCTAGCCGGGGCTATCACCATATTACTCACTGATCGTAATTTTAACACAACATTCTTTGACCCGGCAGGAGGTGGAGACCCAATCCTCTACCAACACCTATTTTGATTTTTCGGACATCCTGAAGTATATATTTTAATCCTCCCAGGATTTGGATTAATCTCACACATTATTGCCCAAGAAAGAGGGAAAAACGAAACATTTGGAGTACTAGGAATAATTTACGCTATAGCTGCAATTGGAATTCTAGGATTCATTGTATGAGCACACCATATATTCACCGTAGGAATAGATGTAGACACACGAGCCTACTTCACATCAGCGACAATAATCATTGCAGTACCAACCGGTATCAAAATCTTTAGTTGATTAGCTACATTACATGGGGCTAAACTAATAAGATCCCCCGCAACTATATGAGCTCTAGGATTCGTATTTCTATTCACAATTGGAGGCTTAACAGGAGTCATTCTAGCCAATTCATCAATCGATATCATTCTACACGACACATATTATGTAGTAGCACACTTCCATTACGTATTATCCATAGGAGCCGTATTCGCAATTATAGGGGCATTCACCCATTGATACCCTTTATTTACAGGAGTATCAATAAATCCTAAATGATTAAAAATCCAATTTACTAGAATATTTATTGGGGTAAATATAACATTCTTTCCTCAACATTTCCTAGGACTCGGAGGAATACCTCGACGGTATTCTGACTACCCTGATTCATTCACCTTATGAAACAACATCTCATCCTTAGGATCAACTATCTCAGTAATCAGAATCACGATATTCATCGCCATTATCTGAGAAAGATTAGCAACTAAACGTGTAGCAATTGTACCAGAAAACACAACTACAAGAATCGAATGATTCCAAAAAACACCACCAAGAGAACACTCATATAACGAGCTACCCTTAGTAAACAATTATCTAATATGGCAGAACAGTGCCATGAATTTAAGCTTCATTTACGAAGAACAAATCTTCTATTAGAAATAGCAACATGATCTAACATCAAATTACAAGACGCCAACTCACCAACCATAGAAGAACTTACATTCTTCCACGACCACACCTTAATAATTCTAACAGTCATTACAGTAATAATTTCCTACATTATAATTTCACTAACTTCAAACAAACTAATTAATCGATACCTATTAGAAGGACAAACAATTGAAATAATCTGAACAATCATACCAGCCATTACCTTAATCTTCATCGCAATCCCCTCATTACGCATTCTATATTTAATAGACGAAATCAATTCACCATCCATTACAATTAAGGCCATTGGACATCAATGATACTGATCATATGAATATTCAGACTTCAAAAACATTGAATTTGACTCATACATAAAACCATGAGAATGACAATATAATCGCTTATTAGACGTTGATAACCGCATAATTGTACCGATAAACAATCAAGTCCGAATAATTACAACAGCAACAGACGTATTACACTCATGAGCAGTCCCTTCACTAGGAATTAAAATCGATGCAACACCAGGACGCCTAAACCAAACCCCTCTAATAACTAAGCGCCCAGGAATAATATACGGGCAATGTTCAGAAATTTGTGGCGCAAACCACAGATTTATGCCAATCGTAGTAGAAAGAGTACCTACTAACACATTCCTAAAATGATTAAAATCACAATCATTAAGTGGCTGAAAACTCCAAGCGTTGGTCTCTTAAACCAAATTATAGTAAAAAATACTCTTAATGGAAAAGTTAGTTTAAGTAAAAACACTAACTTGTCAAGCTAGAAATATTATTAATACTTTTCCATACCTCAAATATCACCATTATGATGAACAACACTCTCAATTATATTCATTACTACCCTCACAGCAAGAAGAACAATAATCTTCTTCAACAAAAACTATAAACTTACAAAAACAGCTAAGTATAGAATCAATTCAGAACCTTTAAATTGAAAATGATAACTAACCTATTCAGATCTTTCGACCCAGCCACATCAACAGCAATATCACTTAATTGAACAAGTACTTTAATTACATTTATATTAATCCCCAACACATATTGAATTATGCCAAATCGATTTCAAAGAATAATTATTAATTCAATAGAAAAACTTAATATAGAATTCAAAACATTAATCCCAACATCGCCCTCAATACTTTCAATAATAATAGTAGCCTTATTTACCGTAATCATTACTAATAACATATTCGGATTACTACCGTATATATTCACCAGAACAAGTCACATTGCCATAACAATCACCTTAGCACTACCATTATGATTAAGATTTATAATCTACGGGTGAGTAAACCATACAACCCACATATTCGCTCACCTCCTACCCTCAGGAACCCCTTTAGCCCTGATACCATTCATAGTATGCATTGAAACAGTAAGAAATATTATCCGACCAGGATCACTTGCAGTCCGACTAATAGCAAACATAATCGCGGGACACCTACTCATATCATTAATGGGGAATAATGCAGTATCTACTGCAAACTTCATTATTCCCTTAATTATAGTAATACAAATAGGACTCATATGCTTTGAAACAGCAGTTTCAATTATCCAAGCCTACGTATTCTCCGTACTTAGAGCTCTTTATTCCAGAGAAGTAAATTAATGAAAATTCACAGCAACCACCCATTTCACTTAGTTGATCCAAGACCATGACCTTTAACAGGATCTATCGGGGCTATAACAATTACATCAGGAGCAGTAATCTGATTCCATACAAATAATTCCTTACTAATACTATTAGGAGTTATTATTACCCTACTCACAATATATCAATGATGACGAGACATCACACGGGAAGGCACCTTCCAAGGCAAGCATACAATTAAGGTGACTGAGGGGCTTAAATTAGGAATAATTCTATTTATTATCTCCGAAGTACTATTCTTTGTATCATTCTTTTGAGCTTTCTTCCATAGAAGTTTAGCCCCAACAGTAGAAATCGGTATAACATGACCACCTAATGGAATTACAACATTTAATCCAATAGAAATCCCACTTTTAAATACTATAATCCTATTGTGTTCTGGTATTACCGTAACATGGGCTCACCATAGATTAATAGAAAGAAATCACTCCTGAGCCACAGCAAGATTAACCTTGACAGTAATTTTGGGAGTATTATTCACAATCTTGCAGGCATACGAATATTTCGAAGCCAGATTCAACATCAGAGACAGCATCTTCGGGTCAACATTCTTCATAAGAACAGGATTTCATGGATTACATGTTATTATCGGTACAATATTTTTAAGTGTATGCCTATTACGACACGTTAAATTCCATTTCTCCCCCAATCACCACTTTGGATTCGAGGCAGCAGCATGATACTGACACTTCGTTGACGTAGTATGACTATTCCTATATATTTCAATCTACTGATGAGGAAGATATTCTTCTAGTATAAAAAGTATATTTGACTTCCAATCAAAAGGTCTTATAAAAGGAAGAATAATTATATTAATAGTTTTACTTTCTGCTATAGCACTAACCATCAGAGCATTATTAATAATTGTTAGAACACTAATCTCAAAAAAAAGAGAAAGAGACCGAGAAAAATCCTCACCATTCGAATGCGGATTTGACCCAATCAAATCACCGCGAATACCTTTCTCAAATCAATTCTTCTTAATTGCTATCCTATTCATCATTTTTGACGTAGAAATCGTCATCATTCTACCCAGAGTGATCACCCTCAAAGTTAGATTAATCACCTGAAGTATTACAATAACCACTTTTATCATCATCTTAATCATTGGACTATACTACGAGTGACACAACGGGGCTTTACAGTGAGCAAGATGGGGTTGTAGTTAATTATAACATTTAATTTGCAATTAAAAAGTACCCAAGGTCTACCTCAAAGCAACGAAGTAAATATACAATTAGTTTCGACCTAATAATAGAGGAATATACTCCCTGCTTTTAATCGAAGCCAAAAAGAGGCTTTTCATTGTTAATGAAAGAAGTGGATAAAATCCCGATTAAAAGAGAATGAAGAACTAAAAGAAGCCGCTAACTCTCTTTTAAAGCGGTTAAATTCCGTTTATCTCTTATTCGCGTAGTTTAGAGAAAACGCACCATTTTCAGTGGTGAAACAAATAAGTATTTCACGAATACACTCAAGGGATTACATCCATCTCCATAACTTCAACATGACACTTTAATTAAGCTACCCGAGTAAATCAAATATAAAAAACCGATCAAAAATAAAGAAATCAAAAAGATCCCCATATTATTAAGTATAATATAGGAATTTAATGTAGATACATACTTAATAAAAACAAACATATTATTGGAAATAACCCTCTCACCCCAACCCATATCTATATATCGATCAAGCTTGCCTGAATAAATTAAACCAAAATTATAAAAAAAGAAAGTTCTAAATGAAGGAAGAAACCACATTGAGCCCAAAAAATAAATAACCAAAGCATTATAAAACCTAAAAACATAATCACCAACAGAAATAAATCAACCTAAAACTAAACCACCAAACAAAACCAGAAGACTTATTAACTTTCACAAAGAAAAGGAAAAAAGAACCTTAGGTAAAAATACCCAACCTAATAAAGAACCACATAAAACAGAAAGAAAACAAAGGAAAACTATAGGACTAGTTATAATAGAGGACTCCTCATAAGAATTAATAGAAAATAAACCAGAAAAACCAGAAAAACAATAATAAATAAGACGGAAACTATAAGAAACTGTCAGTAATAAAGAAATTAAAAATATAACCCCAGCCAGCATATTAACGCCACCAACCAATATATAATCATAAATCAAGTGCTTTCTATAAAACCCAGTTAAAAAAGGCATACCACAAAGAGAGAGAGTAGCAATAATAAAACATGAACAAGAAACAGGAACTATTATCATAGGACCTATATGTCGAACATCCTGAGTATCTCCAATACAATGAATCAAAAGACCCGAACACAAAAACAATAAAGATTTAAAAAAAGCATGATTCAAAAGATGATAGTATGCTAACATAGATTCACCAATAAATAACACAAACATTATCAAACCTAGCTGACTTAAAGTAGAAAGAGCAATAATCCTCTTTAAATCAAATTCAAAATTGGCCCCCAACCCAGCTATAAACATAGTTAGACCAGAAAACAAAATAAGCACAGTTAAATCTATACTCCTAAACATAAATCTAAAACGAATTAATAAATATACCCCCGCAGTAACTAGAGTAGAAGAATGAACCAAAGCAGAAACAGGAGTAGGAGCTGCTATAGCAGCCGGCAACCATGAAGAAAAAGGAATCTGGGCACTCCTAGTAAAAGCAGCCAAAATAACAAGCCAACAAATCAAACCACTATAAGGATATACAAAAGTTCTATAAATATAATGTCAACCAGAACTAACACCAAAAGATAAAGCGATAAGAATAGCAACATCACCAATTCGATTAGTTAAAACAGTTAATATACCAGCATTATAAGACTTAAAGTTCTGAAAATAAACAACTAAACAATATGAGACTAACCCTAACCCGTCTCAACCTAAAAGGATTCTAAACAAATTGGGACTAATAATCAGCATCATCATAGAAAGAACAAATAAAACCACAAGAAATAAAAATCGCACCCTAAAAACATCACTTATCATATATTCATGTCTATAAACAATCACTATAGAAGAAATAACAAATACACAACCCATAAAAATTAATGAAATATAATCAAAGTAGAAACTAATTCTCACAATTAAAGAGTTAATAGAAAGAAACTCCCAATCAAGAAACAAAGAATAATCAAGTAAATTAAAGTAAATTCCCAGAGAAAAAAACATTAAACCCAGTATAAACATATATAAACCAAAGACCAGATACAAAAAAGATACTTTAAAAATAACTTAGAGCCAACACGCACCAATAACACCACAAATTATTATTCTACATTAAACTACCTAAGTACTAAACTCAAAAAGTAAACAAATCAACCTTTAAAAAAAGAAAGTTAAGAGGAATCAAATGAAGAACTAACAAATAAAATTCACGAACAGAACCAGAAGAGAAATTCAATAAACCTAACCCCAAAGGACCATGCTGAGTAATCGAATAAAGATAAATTCTACAACAACAACTCAAAAAAGATCTTAAACCAATAAATCTTAAACTGACAAAATCCCAAGAGATCAGTCTATTAATAAGCATAAACTCACCAAACAAATTCAAAGAAAACGGAGAAGCTATATTATTAGAACAGAAAAAAAATCAGAAGAAACTCAATCTAGGTATAACAGAAATAAGACCCTTATTAATGTAAAATCTACGAGAATGACTACGTTCGTAAACAATATTAGCCAGACAAAACAACCCGGATGAACAAAGACCATGACCAATCATTATTAATAAAGAACCATACAATCCAAAAAAACTCATAGTCATAATACCCCCAATAACAAGAGCTATATGAGAGACCGAAGAATAAGCAATTATAGATTTAATATCAACTTGTCTCAAACATAACAACGCAATAATCACCATACCAAAAATAGAAACAGATACAAAAAATAAATTGTAAAACAAAGAAAAATCACCTAAAAAGAAAAACACACGATACAAACCATAACCCCCCAACTTCAACAGCACACCTGCCAAAATCATCGAACCAGAAACAGGTGCCTCAACATGAGCCTTAGGTAGTCAAAAATGAAAAAAAGATATAGGCATCCTAACTAAAAAGGCAAGAATTATAGAAAGATAAAGGTAAACTCCCCCAGTAGAAGGGATTATACTAAAAAACAAAGTCCCAAATGTATGATTCAAAAAACAGATTCCTAAAAGCAATGGAAGAGAAGCAAACATAGTATAAAACAACAAATAATAACCAGCAACTAAACGCTCCACCTGATACCCTCAACCAAAAACAAGGAACAAAGTAGGAATAATAGAACACTCAAAAAACAAATAAAAGCAGAACAAATTAGTAGTTAAAAAACAGAAAACCAAGAAAATCAACAACAAAAAACAACAGAAAGAAAAATAATTAACTTTAATTATAGAAACCTTAACCCTATAAGAAGCCATAAATATTAACATTACCACCCACAAAGTCAAAACTACCATACAGTAAGAAACTAAATCAACCCCAAATCCCAAACTATACAATCTAGTAAACCTAAAGGCAGGAGATAATGCACAAAAAAGCACTGACACAAATATCAATAAACAAATTACTAACCATCAGCAATCAAAAAAAGAAATTGGGATCAAAAAAACCAACCCAACAAGCAACCTTATCATAAAATATTAATTCTTCTTAACCTATCATTACCGACCGAACGAATAATTCTCACCAAAATACCTAACCCTAAAGCGCCCTCTCTTACAGAAAACACCAAAAATACCAACAAAAAAAAATATTCATAACATAAAAAAGATAAAAAAAGAACTGAGACTATGTAAACTAATAAAACCAAGAATTCTAAACAAAATAATAGCATTAAAAAATGATTACGAACACGGACGAAAGACACTAAACCTACAAAAAAAATAAAACTTATATACTCAATTAAATTAATAAGTTTTAATAGTTTAAACAAAACAATGATCTTGTAAATCATAAATAGGGTAACCTTTAAAACTTCAGAAAGGGATTACAATCCATTACTAATCTCCAAAACTAGTATTTTACTTAAACTACCTTCTGACATATGATTAGTATATACCGCATCATTCATCATTACCCCTTGACTAAACCACCCATTAAGAATAGGACTTACCTTATTAGTAACGGCTATCACTACTGGGATAATCACAGGAACCATAATTAAATCATTTATATACTCCTACATACTAGTAATTACCATAGTAAGAGGATTACTCATTCTATTCATCTATATGTCAAGAATCATACCCAACAAAAAATTCCACTCATCCGTATCACAAACAATCTTGTCAATTAGATTAACCATTACAATCACCATATTATTAAACAACGAAATCAATAGCAACGAACATTTAGTAATACAAGAACCGCTATCCATAATAAGCTTATTCATAAAAAAAAACTCTATAACCATCATCATAATCACTATCTTATTAATAGTAATATTAATTATCGCCTCAATCATCAACATCAACGAGGGGGCCCTACGAAAAAGACAATAATGAAAAAACCTTTCCGAAAAAACCACCCACTAATCAAAATAGCAAACAATGCAGCATGAGACCTACCCGCACCATCATCAATTTCACTATGGTGAAACTTTGGATCATTACTAAGAATATGTTTAATAATTCAAATTATTACAGGAGTATTCTTAGCAATACATTACACAGCCAATATCGAAATAGCCTTTAAAAGAGTGATTCACATTTGTCGTGACGTAAATCAAGGATGGTTAATACGAAACCTACATGCTAACGGTGCCTCCTTATTCTTTGTATGTTTATACCTGCACATCGGACGAGGAATCTACTATGGGTCATTCAAACTCAAAGAAACATGATCAATCGGAGTAATCATACTATTAATAATCATAGGAACAGCATTCCTAGGATATGTATTACCTTGAGGACAAATATCCCTGTGAGGGGCCACAGTAATTACTAACCTCCTATCAGCCATCCCCTACCTAGGGTCAGAAGTAGTAAAATGATTATGAGGAGGATTCTCAATCGATAACGCAACACTCACCCGATTCTTCACTTTACACTTCCTACTACCATTCCTAATCGCAGGATTAGTAATAATTCACTTATTATTTTTACATCAAACAGGATCGAGAAACCCATTAGGAATTAACAGAAACATTGACAAAGTACCATTCCACCCATACTACTCAATTAAAGACCTAATAGGAGTAACTGTAACCTTAACATTATATATCATATTAAATTTATCAGAACCACGCCTACTAGGAGACCCTGAAAACTTCATCCCAGCCAACCCATTGGTTACTCCTGTCCATATCCAACCAGAATGGTATTTCTTATTTGCATATGCAATTCTACGATCCATCCCAAACAAACTTGGGGGTGTAATCGCAATAGTATCCGCCATCGTCTCAATTATATTACCAATAATTCTCATAAACAGTAAATTCTCAAGATCACAATTTTACCCAATAAGAAAAATCTTATTCTGAACATTCATTACAACAACACTTCTATTAACATGAATCGGGGCACGACCAGCAGAAGAACCTTTTATCATAACAGGACAAGTCCTAACATTAATGTACTTTTCATTCTTCATTATAATGCCCGCTTCAAACTACATTTGAGACAAACTCCTAGATTAGTTAATTAAGCTTTAGATAAGCGTATACTTTGAAAGTATAAGAAAGTAGTTTAATTCCACTATTAACTTGCAATCCACTCAAATTAATGTTAACATAACTTAAATATATAAAATAATACCGAAACAAAACATAACAAACAATTAAGAGAAAAAGGTAAAAATACCCTCCAAGTCAAATACATAAGCTTATCATAACGGAATCGAGGAAGAGAGCCTCGAACCCAAATAAACATAAAAACAACAAAAACCACCTTTAAATAAAAAAAAATAGAAAAAAAATCACCACCCAAAAACACCAAGACAGTAACAAGACTCATTAAAATAATATTTATATATTCAGACAAAAAAATAAAAACAAAACCAACCCCACCATATTCTGTATTAAATCCAGAAACCAACTCTCTTTCACCCTCCGCAAAATCAAATGGAGAACGATTCGTTTCAGCCAAACATCTACCAAACCAACAAAAAAACAACGGAAAAGAGAAAAAAAGAAACCAAATACAAGACTGATAAACCATAAAATCAATTATATTAAAAGAAAAAACGAAAACCACCAAGCAAATAATTAATAAAGCCAAACTTACTTCATAAGAAACAGTCTGAGCCACAGCACGCATACACCCTAGTATAGAATAAACCGAATTAGAAGACCAACCAGACAACAAAACACCATAAACACCCAACCCAGAACAGCAAAGAAAGAAAAGTAAGCCCAAACCAAAATCAATTGAACCAACAAAAAAAGGGTAAATCAACCACATCATAATAGAAATAATCATTATAAACCCGGGGACCAAAAAGAACATAATATAATTACTCCTAATTGGAAAAACTTGCTCCTTGAAGAGTAACTTCAGCCCGTCTGAAAAAGGCTGAAGTAATCCTATAACCCCAATAATGTTGGGCCCCTTACGAAGTTGAATATATCCTAGAACTTTACGCTCTAACAATGTCACAAAAGCAACAGAGACCAAAATCATTACGATCAAAACCAAATAAGAAATTAAAAACAATATTATCTGTAGCTCCAACTACATAAATAAATCCTAAATTTATTGCACTAATCTGCCAAGATAATAATAATATTCATTAAATAAGAATTATTCCTAATATTAGGTCCTTTCGTACTATAATATCAAACTTATTGTAGATAGAAACCAACCTGGCTCACGCCGGTCTGAACTCAGATCATGTAAAGATTTAAAGGTCGAACAGACCCGGTTAATAAGCAACTGCACCCATTACCTACTTTAATCCAACATCGAGGTCGCAAACTTCTTCATCGATAAGAACTCTCCAAAGAAATTACGCTGTTATCCCTAAGGTAGTTATATCTTATAATCCAAATTTCAGGATCAAAAACACACCAATTAATGAAATAAACAAAGAATGAGTTAATTAAATCAATCTGTCACCCCAACCAACTAACTCAACAAATTTATAATAATAAACATCTTAACAAAATAAATTAATTGATTTATAAAACTCTACAGGGTCTTCTCGTCCCACAATTATATTTAAGCTTTTTAACTTAAAAATTAAATTCACTGACTATAAACAAGAAAGCTGCTCTTTCATCCAACCATTCATTCTAGCCTTCAATTAAAAGACAATTGATTATGCTACCTTTGCACAGTCAGAATACTGCGGCCATTAAAAATCATTGGGCAGGCCAGACTTAAAATAAAATCAATAAGACATGTTTTTGTTAAACAGGTGAAAAGCAATCTTGCCGAATTCCTAAATTATAACCAACTTAGCTACTAATTATATCATTATAGCTTAAAATTAATAATTAAAACCAACTCCCCAATAACCAATTAAATAAATACTAAATAAAAACAAAGAAAGTTACAACTATAACGAATTAAATGGCCGGTACTAAACCTACTATAACCCCGTACTTATTTTATTATAAACCCCCTTTAAAGCTTATCCCTTAAAGTGTAAAATATCATAATAATAAAAATTCAATTAATTAATTACAATGATATTCTGTATTAAATACAATTCTTAGAGAACCAGATATTTAAAGTTGAATAGCATATCACCTCTACCTTTTCATTAACGATCATTTTACCACATAAAACGCCACAAAAAGGTATCTCCTTCAATTTCGGGAAAATTAAATAATTAAAAAAATTAATAAACCCTGATGCAAAAGGTACAGAACACTCCTACTTTTAAATTAAATTAATTAACCCCTCACAGTACTATAAATTATCAAAAAACTTATTACCTCAACTAATTACTAAAAACAAAAAACCTTCCATCAAAAAATAAATAATTAAAATCTTAATTAAATATATCTATCAAACACAATCGAATTGCACGATTAACTTATTGACGTAACCAATAAACCTTCTTAAGACAGTTTGAACTTACCAGGCCCACCTTCCGGTAGGCCTACTTTGTTACGACTTATCCCACCTTAAAGATGGGAGTGACGGGCGATGTGTACATAAATTAGAGCCTAATTCACTCTCAGAACATAATAAGAATTACTTACAAATCCTATTTCAAAACAATTTACATGAATTTATCCAATTATAAAAAAATTGTAACCCATCACCACCTTCTACACAACTGCACCTTGACCTAAAATCTCTCAATCAATTGATCAAAGAAAATACCCTAATAAGACATTCTACATAGAGGTATACAAGTAAAGTAAAAGTAAAATACCTCGTGGCCTATCAATTAAAGGACAGGTTCCTCTGAAAGGATTAAATTACCGCCAAATTCTTTTATTTTAAAGGACAACTATTAATAATAAGGACCAATACAGTTACAGCTTAAATAATAGGGTATCTAATCCTAGTTTAACAAAAAGCCTTCGCATAAAACTCACCAGTAAATGAATTTTACATTAAAATTCCACCTAATAATAAAACAAACTTTTACATATAATAGACTATATGCAATCCAAAAAAAAATCACTTGATCTAATTGTATAACCGCAACTGCTGGCACAAAATTAGTTAGATCACAAAAATTAACTGCATCAAACTCACATTCATTGTACAATTCACTAAATTGCTAACTTAATTTTTAATTAAATTATAGCATATATCATCACTTTAAAGCAATTTTAAAAGCAAGAATCAAACTTTTACAGAAACAATAATCATCATTTGGAACTCTACTGCCCCCCTCTCCAGCCTAGTCAGCTAGTTATTACCCTCCGGGTAGCCATAAGACATATAATAATTTTATTTCTAGATTTATAAATAATTACATTACCGATAAGCTACATTAGAGATTTTGGAGATCACAAAGTGTCACATACGTATAACAAGTGAGGATTAATTAACTTAATTCATAGTTATCTGCTCTCGTACAGTACAAGTACAATATCGAAGCTCATAAACTTTCCAGGGTACTGACCACCAACTAAATAGTTGATATTCTCTCTCTAGATAGGAGTCTCTTAGTTAATTAGGTATCTCTCTCATCCCTTAGGGGTATAGTCCCTTTATAGGTCCCGAAATAGTGGATATTATAGTATCTTTGTATATTCCTCTCCCCCCTCCTGGATATAGACATCAAGCCCCCCTTGATTATCATTTCTCCTTTCAAGAAAGATTAAGAAATTTAAATATTGTATTGAATAAAATCATAAGTATATTAATTATTTATAATGAAAATTAAATCGCTTGGAACCCTTCCTCCCATTCCTAGAGCCAATCTCTAAGAAATAAAATTAAACATACCGCTTTAAGCAGCAAATCTAATAATTAGAATAATTCTCACCAAATAAAATCATATTTAAATAATTAATTTATAATAAAAATTAAATCGCTTGGAACCCTTCCTCCCATTCCTAGAGCCAATCTCTAAGAAATAAAATTAAACATACCGCTTTAAGCAGCAAATCTAATAATTAGAATAATTCTCACCAAATAAAATCATATTTAAATAATTAATTTATAATAAAAATTAAATCGCTTGGAACCCTTCCTCTCATTCCTAGAGCCAATCTCTAAGAAATAAAATTAAACATACCGCTTTAAGCAGCAAATCTAATAATTAGAATAATTCTCACCAAATAAAATCATATTTAAATAATTAATTTATAATAAAAATTAAATCGCTTGGAACCCTTCCTCTCATTCCTAGAGCCAATCTCTAAGAAATAAAATTAAACATACCGCTTTAAGCAGCAACAATAATCATCATTTGGAACTCTACTGCCCCCCTCTCCAGCCTAGTCAGCTAGTTATTACCCTCCGGGTAGCCATAAGACATATAATAATTTTATTTCTAGATTTATAAATAATTACATTACCGATAAGCTACATTAGAGATTTTGGAGATCACAAAGTGTCACATACGTATAACAAGTGAGGATTAATTAACTTAATTCATAGTTATCTGCTCTCGTACAGTACAAGTACAATATCGAAGCTCATAAACTTTCCAGGGTACTGACCACCAACTAAATAGTTGATATTCTCTCTCTAGATAGGAGTCTCTTAGTTAATTAGGTATCTCTCTCATCCCTTAGGGGTATAGTCCCTTTATAGGTCCCGAAATAGTGGATATTATAGTATCTTTGTATATTCCTCTCCCCCCTCCTGGATATAGACATCAAGCCCCCCTTGATTATCATTTCTCCTTTCAAGAAAGATTAAGAAATTTAAATATTGTATTGAATAAAATCATAAGTATATTAATTATTTATAATGAAAATTAAATCGCTTGGAACCCTTCCTCCCATTCCTAGAGCCAATCTCTAAGAAATAAAATTAAACATACCGCTTTAAGCAGCAAATCTAATAATTAGAATAATTCTCACCAAATAAAATCATATTTAAATAATTAATTTATAATAAAAATTAAATCGCTTGGAACCCTTCCTCCCATTCCTAGAGCCAATCTCTAAGAAATAAAATTAAACATACCGCTTTAAGCAGCAAATCTAATAATTAGAATAATTCTCACCAAATAAAATCATATTTAAATAATTAATTTATAATAAAAATTAAATCGCTTGGAACCCTTCCTCTCATTCCTAGAGCCAATCTCTAAGAAATAAAATTAAACATACCGCTTTAAGCAGCAAATCTAATAATTAGAATAATTCTCACCAAATAAAATCATATTTAAATAATTAATTTATAATAAAAATTAAATCGCTTGGAACCCTTCCTCTCATTCCTAGAGCCAATCTCTAAGAAATAAAATTGTATAATGGAGAATCAAACTCCAACCTTAGAAGTCAAAATTCCACGTGCATCACAACACCCCTACACATAGGTTCCGAAGGACTCAACTAAACACTTTATAAAATAAAATAAA